CTCAATCATTCAGGATTGGCCAAATCGTTGACACAAATAATATCAAAATACCAAACCCGCCCTTTAGACAACCTTCCCGAAGCAGAAAGGGATCTTGGAAAGATCAAAGAAAGGACTTGTTCTTCCTCCTTAAGAAATTCTTCCAATAATTCCGAACCTAATTTTTTCAAAAAAGCACGTACCGTACTTTTGTGTTTACGAGCCAAAGTTTTAACACAAGAAAGTCGAAGTATATATTTCAGTCGATACAAACTCTTTTTTTTTGAAGACCCGCTGTAATAATGAGAAAGATTTCGGCACATACGCACAAATCGGTCAATAATATCAGAATCGGATGAATCAGCCCAAGTTGACTTACTAATGGGTTGCCCTAATGGATTACAAAATTGCGCTTTAGTCAAGGATCCAATTAGAGAAAAAATGGGAATTCTTGTTTCTACCTTATTCATAGCATTATCTATCAGATATGCATTTTCTAATACTTGACTCCGTACCACCAAAGGATTTGGTCCTACGCTTAAAAGATAGCCTAGAAGGTCTAGGGAATTTTGGGATAATTGGTTTATATGGATCCTTTCTGGTTGAGACCATACATCAAAATGACATTGCCATAATTTAGAAATATAATCTTTCCATTTATTCATCAAAAGGGGCCTGTCTTTTGAAATCAGAATGGATTTTCCTTGGTATCTAACATAATGGATTAAGGGGTCCTTGAAAAACCGCAGAATATGAATATGCTCAAAAGCATTCCCAAAGATAGTTACAAGACTTCCCATCTTTTTATAGAAAAAAATTCGTTCAAGAAGGATTCCAAAAGATGTTGGTCGTAAATGAAAAGATTGATTGCGAAGAAAAAGGAGAATAGATTCGTATTCACATACATGAATATTATATAGAAAGACGAAGAATCTTGCATTTTTTTTTGACACAATGGAACTCGATTTTTTTGGAATAAGAAGACTATTCCAACTCCAATACTCGTAAAGAAGGAACCGTAAAAAATGCAGGAAAGAGGCATCTTTCACCCAATAACGAAGAACTTCAACTAGGATTTCCAGATGGGTAGGGTGGGGTATTAGTACGTCTGACACATAATTTAAATGAGAACATTCGTCCTCTAAAAAGGGAAAGATTGAATGAATTGATCGTAAATTAAGAGATTTTGATATTGCTTTCCCTTCTAAGTAAGATACTAGTTGCGGAAAAAGTGAAATTTCCACAATGTCTGCAAATCCTTCTGATATCATTTGAGAATACAAATTCTTATTGTGCCCAATAAATTGATTTTGGGCGGAATCATTTTCGCAAATGCGAAAATGGTTCTGTTGATACATTCGAGCAATTAAACGTTTCACAATTAGGAAACTATATTTATTGTCATAATCAACATTTTCCAACAAAAGGGATCTCTTTCTATTTATCCCATGACCATGCGCAAGTCCATAAATATACTCACGAAAGATAAGTGGGTATAGAAAATGATGTTGCCTCGATCTATCCACTTCTAAATAGCCTTGAAATTCTTCCATTTGAAACTCAATTTGAATTGAACCAAAGGTGGGGAATTTCTTGGGTTATCAAATGATACATAGTGCGATACAGTCAAAACAAGGTAGTCTAGTAAATAAAAAAGAGGTACCTCGGAGACAATTGGATTCATCAACGGATTCTCTATCCTCTACCTTTTCCTTTCATTGGTTTCTGTTTATTGTAGGATAACAAGATGGTTAGAAATCTTTTCTTTTTTCAACTCAATCGCTCTTTTGATTTTGGAAACAAAAATAGCTTTATCAATATACTGCTTCTTCTACACATTCATCACCAACCCCTAATCGAATGGGACTAGCTAATAGTTAGGACTCAGAAAAAACCGATAATCCACTCATCGGAAAAGCTACGTCCGCCCTAGGTACTAATCTCTTTTTAACCTTTAATTAGATCGGGTAATCATTCAAATAAAGAACAAAAGCTCGTTGCTTTTTGTTTATCTAAAATTAGATTTGGACCACTGGACTCTATCCATCTATTCACTCGACCCAACTGTCAATTCTTTTTGTTAAAAATGCAAAGAAGATTTTGCAGCGATCTTCTGAATAGAAAAGATTCGCAGAATTCTCTATTGATAGACACGACATGCTGTTTTTTCCACTCATTCCTTTCAGGATCAGTCGCGGTCTTACAAACCCTACCGACGGTATGGACGAATCTCTTGCTTCATAAAAATGTGTAAAAGATGCTAGCCGCACTTAAAAGCCGAGTACTCTACCATTGAGTTAGCAACCCCAATAAAAAACGCGTAGATATAATTATAATCAAAATCAAAAAAGAGATACAATTGCACGACACGATAAAAACATGAAACTAAGAAGAAAACAACGAAAACCCATTCTGAACATAGAAAAGATCAGATGAAAATACAAGAACTTTTCATCTAACAAAAAAAGTCGAAATTGAGAGGCCATCTCCTATCCCCTATGTAAGCCATTGCTTATTTTTATCTACTTTTTTGAAAGTCAAATAAAGACTTCTTGTATCAGAGAAAATACACCGAACCCAGCATTTGCTTTTGAATGAAGTAAAAAAACCTATGGAACGGAGATCAATAGATCCAAGCCCTTTCTTTATACACCATACCATTCTATTTCGTCGAAACGCTATCGTCAAGTTTGAAATGGAAATGTGCATATTTCAAAAAGAATCCAATGAAAAAAAGAACTAAGGACTTGTATTGAATTGACATTTCATAGACATAAAAAAAATGTCTATACTATAGGCGGAAAAAGGAAGGAATAAGGTATGAAAAAACTAGGGTTTATTCAATGAATTGATATTCATTGAAGGGGAATCAGTAAGGTTAGCTCCCCTTTTTCTTAATCCTTAGTATTCGTTTTTTATTTTGATACTAAAGTTCCAACAAAGGGAATCCCTGTATCCTTAAAAACTCCCGCCTTCTTTAAAATATCATGAACAGTTCTTGTAGGTTGAGCACCTCTTTCAATAAAATTGAGAATAGCAGGAACATTTAAATGGGTTTGATTGTTTATCGGATCATAAAGACCCACCTTTCGAAGATCCCTTCCTTCTCTTCGGGATCGAGCATCAATTGCAACGATTCGATAAACCGCTCGTTGCTTTCGTCCACAGCGTTTCAAACGAAGTTTTAACATAACATTCCTATAGTTTGAGTTTGTTTGTTACCGGTTTGTAATTGATTCCATTACGGAATCATGGATAATCATTGGTTTAGTTAAGTCGATATCTAACCGTTTATCAATTTTGATTTCTATTCTAATTCGAATATGTTAAATATCGAAATGAACAGATTGAAATTAGAATTTTCAATTCTTATTTATTGAATAAGATATATATTCATTCAATTCTTATAAATTGAAGAATCTATACTCTTCTTTTTTTTCTAAAAATAGAAAAAAACTCTATCGGAATCTTTTTCCATTAAAAAAAAATATCTATCTAATTTAGATAGACTCTATCTCTTTCTGTTCTGGGACGAAAGGATTCGAACCTTCGCGTATCGGGTCCAAAACCCGATGCCTTACCACTTGGCCACGCCCCAGTGGCGTATAGTAGTGCTGACCAACGCCGATACAAATAGATAGATATTTGTATGTTCTGAGACGAAAGGATTCCACCCCCCCTCTGCGTAAAACCGCTACCGCCTTATCCGCTTAGCCAAAGTGCCATGACACTTTGATTTATATTCACCAGTATAGATAGTATTATACTACGCGTAATAGGCCTTTGTCAACCCTAACCCCAATATATATATCTATTGAATATATGAAACATATAATAAAGGGACTTTATTGATTATTACATAGAATTCAATTAAGATATTCTATGAATATAGGATTTCATCTATTCTCTTTTGAGAATACTTTTTTTTGTCTACCTTCATTTTTTTGATTTTTATCTTCTAAAAATAACATCTTAATAACTCAATCAAAATAAAAATTATCCCCAATAACGAAAAAGGTTTGTTATGTTTGTTATGATTAACATCTTTAGTTTCATCTGTATCTATCTTAATTCTGTCCTTTATTCGAGTAGTTTTTTCTTCGGCAAATTGCCTGAAGCCTACGCTTTTTTGAATCCAATCGTAGATGTTATGCCAGTCATACCTCTTTTCTTTTTTCTCTTAGCCTTTGTTTGGCAAGCTGCAGTCAGTTTTCGATGAACTCTTTCATTTTAATACTGGCCTAGAAAAATTCATAATTTTTTCGAAAATCAAAAAAATGTGAACAATTAATAGATAATAGATAAGATGGATGGGCTAAGTCTTAGAATATGAAGAGCATAAAACCTCGATTCCAAGATTGCAATTCTTGGATAGCCACCATAAATCTAGATCGATCCATATTTCCTATTATGACCCTTTTTCATTATTGGTATCAAAGTATCCAAATAAAAAGGGATGCTTAGTATAAGAATGGGCAATCTATTCTCTTTTTACCAAAAAAGAATCTTGGAGATTCTAGAATGCTTACTCTCAAACTCTTTGTTTATACGGTAGTGATCTTTTTTGTTTCACTCTTCATATTTGGATTTCTATCTAATGATCCGGGGCGTAATCCTGGACGTGAAGAATAAAAATCTGATTTTTCCTTTTCTTGCTTCATTTTGAAGCGTTCTTAGGATTTTATCTATTCCACATCTTTAATTTCAAAAAATTTAAAAAAAGAAAGCAAATGAAAAAAAGGGGGTGGGGTATAAACCGGAATCTGAAAGAAAACAAAAGATCAAGACATCAACGGAAAGGGAAAGAGGAAAGAGAGGGATTCGAACCCTCGGTACGAATAATTCGTACAACGGATTAGCAATCCGACGCTTTAGTCCACTCAGCCATCTCTCCCAGTTTAAAATGAAAATGGGAGAATTACCTGAAATTACACGAAAAGTCAGACTTGAAAAAAAACCTTCTTTATCCCCCTACCCTATTCTTTATCTCTCTCTATTTTAGAGAATTAGAAAATAGAGAT